TAATTTGCATGGTCCAATCGTTGATCCCGAAAATTTCTACAATAAAATTTGGTAGGTCACTAATATAGTTCCCTATCCGCGATTTTGCTATTTCCTGAAATCATTTTACTGGAATATAGGTATAGGATTCCTGGAATCTGGGAGGGATCCTCTGGATGGGTAGAAAAAGTAAGGTAAGTACAGCTTTGAATGCTTTGCTTATGTACAAAATAAGAAATATTCTAATTGGATCATTGAATCGCTTTTCACTCAGTCATTGAATGATAAATCACTACAAGTGACGGAGATACACGATTTAAATAAGAAAAAAGCCAATATTTAAAAAATGTATCTAGAACGACTGGAAAAGTGGAAACAAGAACAGATAGAATAATATCATTATCATTATGAGCAAGCCCAAAGTCGTTGTAGACATAGCCAATCAGTAGTTCCCAACCGCGGGGTGAATGGAATCCGATACATAAATCAGTTACGAAAAGAATCGAAAAGGCTTTTATTGTGTCGCTTAAATTATATAGGAATTCTTGAACCCAAGAGTTAAGAATAAAAAGTTCTTCATTACACAAAATAGAATAACCACTTAGAATAACGAAGCAGATTGTATTTGTCGAGAAGTGAAAAATCGTATGGATATGATCCTCATCGTGCATCTTGATTAATTGGATTGTTTCTTTCTGGAGCCCTATACGAAGCTTTTCTAGACGTCTTTCCGGAAATTCCTTTATCATTTCGTCCAAGAGAAATAATTCCTCTAATTCTATGAATTTTTCTAGAATAGCCTTTTCTTGAATATCATTCAAAAAGGTTTCGGATTGACTAGTATTCCACCAATTAGTAACCCAGGATTCCAGACTTTTATTAAATGAGAGAGGGATCCACCAGGGCAAAAATACTACAAATACTATAGATGAAAGATATCTAAGGGGAATGGATGCGTTCTTTTTTGTCATTTTTTCATCTGTGAATTGTTAATGAACCCACCTCATTTGTTGATTCTATGCGTCTAATATTTCTATCAAGCATGAGTTCGATTACAAGGTATCGCGCCTATAAATCGAGTCTTTTTTTTTTTTAGTTGGGATTCGGCGGTTAGTCCTTGAACCGAGTGTAGCAAACCTACAGAAATCGAAGAAGAATCCACCGCGAATTCTCGCTTCAAATTCAAATTTGAATTTGAATTTGAAGCAAGAAATAATAAAAAAAATTGGGTTTCCGGATATCTCAATTGATCAAATATTCGAAGTGATTCCCCCCTTCGATGAATGCCCGAAAGATTCAAATTCAAAAAATGAATATTAGTCGCATTTCGAAATGAAAGAACTTACCTTCTATTAAAAATGAAACTTTCGAATATTTCGCAAAAAAAAAATTAGCGGGCTCCCCAGCCCCGTCCCCGAGCATAGTCCAAGGAATATTTGAGAGAATTTTCTGAAGAATATTGTGATGATCAAAAATGAGTGAAAAAAAAAAAGACGGAAAAGTCCTCATTTTACGAGATCCAATTCTTTGGTCAGTAGTAAAGACAAAAGAAAGTATAAAAGAAAAGGGTTTCGTTTTAGATTATGGCTGTTCCGTACACGTTTGCTTTGGTCCAACAGGTCGTTCGGAAGAAACTTCAATCAAGTCCGTTTTGCTATAGAAAAATGGATTCGTGGGGGTTTCCTCCTGCTAAGAAAGCGTTTATTCTTCAGTTCATTTTTCAAAATCCTTCAATTGGTACACGCAAGAAATAGGCCAATTCCGCAGCCTTTTGCTCAATTTCTCGCGGAGTCAAATTCTCATCAGTACGATTCAAGGGAATGGCCCCCAAGCCTCTGCTTTCTATATAAAGGACACGACGAGCATAAATACCCTCTTTAACTTCTATTCTGATGGACTGAATATCTTTCATAAGGAATCGTAGAAAGATGCGGCGATTTTTTCCAGGAAATCCCCAACGAAAAATACACACTATTCCCTCTTTTGTATCAAATCGATCATAACCGCTACCTACATTCCATATAATTGTGCACCACAAATAGGAACTAATAAAGAGACCCGCGATCCCGTAGAAAGACATCACGATCCCTTGTGGAAAAAAATTTATTTGCTGCGACGGAAATAAAGATAGCAAATTCCTATCAAGATAACTAGAAATTCCAACCACTAAGAATCCTAATGAGCCTAAAAAAAGGATAAAGGCCCAGAAGAAATTGCCTGGTTTGCGAGAGCCCGCTATAAATTCTACCCATATATATTCTGATCGCCAACTCATACATACTAGCTCCAGTTGCATTTTATTGGAATTGGGGAAATAACCAAAACAAAATCCATTTTAGTTTACTTTTTGTATTTCCGAAGTAACTCTCATCAACTAGTACTATTTGGACGTGAGCTCTTAGCAATAATTCATCGAATTGGTGAGGTAGAATAAAATAAGAGTATCCCCTTCATATAAGTCCCTGTAGATTGGTACCATTGACTTTCATTGCAGACATGAGTTCGGATCACAGCCTCTTGTTCAAAATAGATAGAATTTATGTACCTATATATCATGTTTACACATGCATAAGAGCTCTTCGTTTATGTTCGGGGAAAGCCGCCTCTTAGTCTTATACACTATTCTACTAAATGGATATCCGTCATCGCTAAGTCTTGAAAAAAACTAGACGAGATTTGACCTTGATCCGATCGGATTTACAAAATCTTATTTTTTTCAAGATAAAGAAATAACGAAGCCATTGCCATTGCCGGAAATACTAGGCCCACTAAAGGCACAAAAATAGAGGGAAAGCTGTTGAGAATTGTCATAGAAAGGGTACCTCGATTTAATATTTGTACCTGTTATTGGTATAAGGATATCCTATAATAATTAGAATTCATATTCTAATTATTATCATATTCTAATTCGTATATAAATGTATATTAAGTATACTTATATAATTGTATATAAGTATACTAAGTATACTAAATGAGTATATATACTAAGCGCAAGGAATGTAGAACTAAATAAACGGGCCTATGCATCTTTCTACATGAAATATATGTATGATAATCCATTTGCGTTATTATTATTACTTATTTTTATTCTTCTGTTGTTTTTAGCTTCGGATTTCTTTTTTAATATCTAATTTTGTTAATACAAAATTAGATATTAAAAAAGAAAAGAATTTCTTAAAAATTCCCTAGGGATTCGTTAGAATCCGATCCAACAGCAGAGATTCCTAGGAAAATAGTCCTTGTTAGGAGATATAGAAAGACGCAAGAGTTTCGATTTTCTCTATTTGAATTAGATACATACGCAAGAGGGGAACATGAAATTCATTTTATTTGCCCGGCCCCTAATTAATTCTAATTAATTCTAAGGAAGAATGCTTTTTTATGTTGTTTTATTGAGAGAGGTTTACTGATTACTAATCCGTCATATCGGTAAAATAATTATCCGCACGATTCTTTCTACAATGAAATTTTATGTCACCAAAGAAAAATCCATTCTTCGGATTTGATTTTATTTTGATTCGGATAAACTAACTAACTAATTGTTCGCCACAAAAAAAAGTTCACTTAAGAACTCTGCTGGAGTTAATTTTGATTCAAAGGAAAACGGCCGTGGAACAGAAATAACTCGCTCAGAACACCTTTTAAAGGATTACGTGGTACGATTGGATCGAATAAGCCCTTATCGAATAAATATTCAGCCTCTTGTGAACCTTCAGGTACTGTCTTATTCAATGTTTGTTCAATTACTCTTTTACCTGCAAATGCAATATAGGCATTAGGTTCAGCAATAATGATATCCCCCAACATACCAAAACTAGCTGTCACTCCACCCGTAGTAGGGGATGTAAGAATTGATACATAGAATAACTTTTTATTTGATTGATAATCATATAAAGCAGAAGATATTTTAGCCATTTGCATCAAGCTCAAACTTCCTTCTTGCATGCGTGCTCCCCCAGAAGCACACACTAGAAGAAGAGGTAAAAATTTATTGGCAGCATACTCGATCAAACGGGTTATTTTCTCGCCTACTACGGATCCCATACTACCCCCCATAAACTGAAAATCCATAACCCCGATTGCGATGGGAATCCCGTTTAGTTGCCCTGTACCTGTTTGAACAGCCTCCGTTAATCCTGTCTTGCTTTGATAAGAATCAATACGATTTTTATAAGGTTCCTCTTCTGAATCAAATTCAATGGGATCTATAGAGACCATGTCGTCATCCATCGGATCCCAAGTACCTGGATCAACCAAAAGGTCGATTCTATCTGAGCTAATCATTTTCAAATGATATCCGCATTGTTCACAAAGATACATTTTTGATTTAAGAAATTTCTTATAATTTAATCCATAACAATTTTCGCATTGAACCCATAAATGCCTGTATTTTTGAGTTACATCGCTTTCATTAGAACTTTCGCTTTCATTAGAACTTTCGCTTATAGTTAAATCACTACCATTCGTGCTACTTTGTATATTGGAACTCTCACTTTCACTACAAATGAAATTATAAATGTAACTGGCACTATAATTGTCACTACTACTTAAAACGTGACTATCAATACAGATTTGAGAATGAAGATACGAGTCAAGGCAATTATGAATGTGATTATTCCAACTCGATTTAGTATCATACATGTAACGATCGGAATCAGGATCAGCGCTTTTAGATCCATTATTCCTCGAACTATAATTACGAAAGCTATAAAAAGAACTTTCTAGTTCACTCAGAAAAGAATGAGCATTGTCTAGTTCCAAAATTTGATTTTCAATATCAAAATAGATGGAATAACTGTCTCTATTACTATCCTTAACAAAAAAAGTGTCATCCGAGATGAAATTATGAATGTCCCTGACACCAGCTAATTTGCTGTAACTTGAACTGTCACTATCGCTCGAACTATGAATGTTTTTATTCTTATCATTTCTAATCAGTTCCTCGCTTACACTGGGATTTTTAATAGGACCAGGGCTCTCCATTGATTTACTTAACCAACACCTGTATTCTAATTCCCCCT